TACCGTACTATCAAGAGGATTAGCTGCCAAGGGCATCTATCCAGCAGTGGATCCTTTAGATTCAACGTCAACGATGCTCCAACCTAGGATCGTAGGCGAAGAACATTATGAAACTGCGCAAAGAGTTAAGCAAACTTCACAACGTTACAAAGAACTTCAGGATATTATAGCTATCCTTGGGTTGGACGAATTATCTGAAGAGGATCGTTTAACCGTAGCAAGAGCACGAAAAATTGAGCGTTTCTTATCACAACCCTTCTTCGTAGCAGAAGTTTTTACCGGTTCTCCAGGAAAATATGTTGGTCTCGCAGAAACAATTAGGGGGTTTCAACTGATCCTTTCCGGAGAATTAGATGGTCTTCCCGAGCAGGCCTTTTATTTGGTAGGTAACATCGATGAAGCTACCGCGAAGGCTATGAACTTAGATGTGGAGAGCAAATTGAAGAAATGACCCTAAAGCTTTGTGTACTGACTCCTAATCGAATTATTTGGGATTCAGAAGTGACAGAAATTTTTTTATCTACTAATAGTGGCCAAATTGGTGTATTACCAAATCACGCCCCTATTGCCACAGCAGTAGATATAGGTATTTTGAGAATATGCCTTAACGATCAACGGGTAACGATGGCTCTGATGGGTGGTTTCGCTAGAATAGGCAATAATGAGATCACCATTTTAGTAAATGATGGTGAGAGGGGTAGTGACATTGATCCGCAAGAAGCTCAGCGAACTCTTGAAATAGCTGAAGCTAACTTGAGTAAAGCTGAAGGCAAGAGACAGGTAATTGAGGCGAATCTAGCTCTCAGACGAGCTAGGACACGCGTAGAGGCTGTCAATGCTATTTCGTTTTCGTAATCGTCGATGCATCACATCAGAATAATCAAAAGAAGCTCCGTTTATACACCTTATTTGGATTCCACCAATTGGATACAATCAAGTGTAATCTGATGCAAGGAAAAAAATACAAACATAAAGTATGAATAGTGGGAGGATAATAGGGAAAGGGTAAAAGATTAATTAAAAAATAGGAAAAGGGTGGGTAGAAAAACTTATTAGAGACCATTGACTGCGGTATCTAATAAGTTATACCTACTATTGGATTTGAACCAATGACTCCTGCCGTATGAAAGCAATACTCTAACCGCTGAGTTAAGTAGGTCATTTATCATCACAAAGAAAAAAAAAGTAATACCCCTCGCATGGGCATTATAGATGGAATACTACTTCTAAGCAATACCAATCTTTGTCAGTAAAGGGGTCAGAGAGCTATCATATGGGACCATAGAATATCCATCTTGACAAGATATTATCTAGATGTTAAGATATCTATGACAAGGGCTATAGCTCAGTTAGGTAGAGCACCTCGTTTACACGCGCGCCAATGCTTTTTCAGGGGAGTTCATCATGCAATCAACAGAATTGATCTTATTGAGAAATCGGTGTCTTACTCCATGGATTCGAGGGAACAAGAGAACAATAGCCTGACAAATCTTTGGTTCGGTCCGATTCAGGTACCAATTAAAAATAGAACCCATCATTGATTTGATAATTGATAAGGTGAATACCTAGTCTATTCAATGCTAGGCATAATGAGTATAAGGACCTCAAAATAACATAACCTCTTTTCGCCCTATGAGCTTTAAGGTGTATGAAGTATCATATTTGACTCTTTGAGCGGAGCGATAGAGACTCAACCTAAGTTAGGTTGATCTAGGCCGGAGGCAGACCTACGTCAAGGCAATCCTTCTTTGAAAACACTTTGGTATTGCTCCTGGATCAGAATACAAAAAATGAATCAGAGCACGTGGAACCATCTCGTTATCTTCCTGTCAAGAAAAAGTATGGTGGACTGGCCGATTCTTATATCAGTTAACGAAAGAGCCCAATGCAAAAAAAATGCATGTTGGGTCTTTGAAACAGTTCGAATCATTTAGATAATACTCAGTTTGATCTGTTTTACCGAGAAGGTCTACGGTTCGAGTCCGTATAGCCCTATATATTTTGTATATTTTATTTTGACATCCGTGTCATTTTGACATTTTTGTGTAGCTCTCATTTTCTCACATTAGTGCTTGTGGCTGGCCCGCGCGGTGGGTTGGCAAAGCAAGTAGTCTTCTGTTTCTGCACAATACTTATTTTCCAACCTAATCTAATTCAATTGTTCATCATTCCAATTCTACTGGTCCTTCCTTCCGATACAGACTTTATGCAAGCAAGAAGATTGGGGGCCCATTTGAACTTGCACGGGCTGGGGATCCTTCTGACTCATCGCTTTGTTGTTCCACAATAACTCCAATGCAATGCATTGTTTCAGAGATAAAAAATGGACGCTAACCTATAACCTAAACGTATCAACGTTTGCACCCTCTTCTATTTCTATGAGTCTATTTTTGGATTTGGTCTGTCGAATCGTTCAACAACGCCTGATTCCATTAGAAGTATCTTATGCGGATCATTTATGATTCAGCCGATTCTACGACTGTGGTACACTCCATTGTGT